TTTTAACATCTCTAATTCAAAACCGAACATGATATTTTGGTTTCATTCGGCTCCTTTATGGAAGATCTATGTATTCCTACCATAGAAAAAAATGAGATCCATAACATCTATGTCAGCTTTTTTTACGAATGCATCTAAAGCTACTTGCTTTTTAGATGATCCCTATAGAAGAGAGGGATTCTATCAATATCAAATATTTATAGGCTCTAGTCTAGTTACTTCGTTCCCTATTTCTTTTCTACTCGTGGGATCCTAAGGAAAATCATTTGGTTTCTACCGAGCTGAAACAATAAGTCGAGGGTTCTAGTAAACCAAAACCATCATTTTCTAGCTATTTTGCTTCAAATTCCCCCTTTTTCAGTGCAAAAATTGAAGATTTAGTTACGATTGAAAGTTTTGTACTCTAATCCATAGATCCTTTATTCATACTCATTGAATTGGAATAATTGAACCAATTCAAAAAAATTATGCTTCCTGACTCCATAATCCAATTTTTTATTCAAATTGTTTTGGATAGAAATCGTGAGAATGTATATTATTTTCTCAAATGTCCTATTGAGGGATAAAGGGTGAAATCTTTTTAAGAAATAAAGTTTTTTATCGGACTATGAAATATGAAAAAAAAGACCCCTTAACTATTGAAGTTTTTAATAGAACGAATCACACTTTTACCACTAAACTATACCCGCTACATATTCATTATTAATATGAATAGAATACTGAACTTCAACTTTCATTTCGAATGAAATTTGTTTTTCGTTGATGCATTTCCAAAATTTATACTTAATTAATTATTCATTTTACTTAAAATTAAAAAGAATCAAAAAAATACGAAAACTATTGAAAAATCTTAGTACTCTATTTTAGTACTATATTACTAGATATTTATATTTATAGATATTTTACTTACTATATATTTGTATATATTTGAGTACTATAATTACTCTATAATTCTATAATAGAGAATAGAATACAATTACTAGAACACTTTTACTATTTTATTCTATTTTACTATAAATACTCACTATTATAATTTATACTCATGTATACTCTAATTTCTAAATTATTAGAATTACTATAATAGAATTACTATAAAATATATAAAATAGAATTACTATAAAAATGAAACATTGCTAATTTACTATTAAATTACTAGAATTACTATACTAAATTAGTATATTATTCTATACTAATAATACTATATAAAGATCAAGGTAGTGTAATATGCATATGCTAAGAAGACATATAGAATATTTAATAGAATATTTAAATCTAAATAGCTAATATGAAATGGCTAATAGATTCATAGAATCTATTATTATAGATCTAATTTTCTAGTTTATTATATCTATAAACTATAAAATAGAAAATAAAAATAATAGTAATAGAAAATAGTAATAGAATATAAATAATAGAATATATATATATAGTATATATTCAATAGTAATATGAATTGTATTAATATAATTTATAGAATTTAGTAATTAAGTAATTAATACTAATACAAGTTAATAGAATATCTAATAGAATACTATAGAAAAAAATCTAGAAAAAGAATAGAAATCGAATTATTTATTGTTATTGTTTAAAGTTTAAATAATTCCTATTTCAAGAACAATTTTTGTTCGTCAGAACAAAATAAGTACTTAACCAGGCCAGGGAACTGAACCTTTTGTATTTTGTAAAAAACAACTAATTACTAATTAAAGTATTCTTTCAATTGAAGAGATCTGTTTCGAATTATGGAAAAAAATAAAAATTGTTCTCAATCTTGACTTTATGTGTAAAATCACATGAGAAATTTCCAATTTGTAATGGGGAGAGATGGCTGAGTGGACTAAAGCGTCGGATTGCTAATCCGTTGTATGAATTCTTCGTACCGAGGGTTCAAATCCCTCTCTCTCCGACCCCTTATTGATCACTTAAGAGTTGAGAATTGGAATAAATTTATATTCTTTTCTTTTATGAATCTTCTAGTATCTATTCCATTTCTTTATACATTTCAAATAAAGGAAAAAGTAAAAATGAATCTCATCTCTTTTTTATTCTTCACGCCCAGGATTACGCCCCGGATCATTAGATAAGAATCCGAAGATGAAGAGAGAAACAAAGAATATTACTACTGTGTAAACAAATAGTTTAAGAGTAAGCATTACAAATCTCCAAGATAAGATAAGAAAGATCATTTTTTGTTTAAGGAAATAGATCACCTATTTTATGACACACCCTAGAACACTATTTGAGAGTATTTTGCTATAAAGATGAAAAAAAGGAAGTTTTTTTATCTATTTTCACGAATTGATTTCTAATGTAATAAGATCCCATACAATATAAAATTATAAATATATATTGTATGGGATCTTATAAAGGAAAGGTCAGGAAAAAAATAAATAAGCTGATTATCTGAGTAAATAGAAAGAGAATCGTTCCTTCCCTTATTCAAATTCAATATAAAATAGAAAATACCAAGATTTCTCTTTTTGAATCGAGGATTTCTAATGTCCAGACTTATCTGAATCTTATTTATTTTCAGAATTAAAATCTCATCTGTTTTTTATCGAAAACTTACAGCAGCTTGCCAAACAAAGGCTAAGAGAAAAAAAAGTAAAGGGATAACCGGCATAAAGTCTATGATTGGATTGAAAAAGGCATAAGCCTCGGGCAATTTGGCGAATAAAAAACTACTCGAATATAGGGTAGAATTAAGACAGAGACAGATTATACTAAAACTATTAAACATAACAAATATTCTTTTCTTGTTCTTAAAGATTCAAAATATTCAAATGAAATTGAAATGATAAGAAATTATCAGATTGGATTGAGTTGTTTTTCTGAGGGAAAATTGAAAATAAAAAGGCAGAGATAAAAGAAAGAAATTCTTATTTTTATTTGAGTTCTTCCCAATCAACTAAGAATACAAGTAATTGTATATTCATACAATATCTTAATTGAATTCTAAGTAATGATCAATTCATCTTTTTGATTCTCTATTTATTGTGTTGAATCCTAGTGACACCATGTCCTATATTTATTTTTATTTATTTTCGTTGGTTATTGACGAATAACCAATATTTATCTTACTTTTTCTTAGACCAAATAAAAATGGGGCGTGGCCAAGTGGTAAGGCAACGGGTTTTGGTCCCGTTACTCGGAGGTTCGAATCCTTCCGTCCCAGATCGTTTGCATCAGATACGAAAGATTTTTATTTATTGAAAATCTAATTCAACAATTTTCTGTTTAATGTTGGCTACTTGAATACAATGTTATACAATCTTAATTTTAAGAATGATTCTATCTTTTTGTTACTTTTTTATTTTTTTTACTAAAGTATTTGAGTATTTGATTTTTAACTATTTGTGATTGCTTTTGTTAACGATTATTTTATTTGTTTTAGATGATGGAACTGGATGTAAAAAAATCAGAATTTGAGGATTTTTATTTTCTCTACTTTTTCTACTCGATTTCTACTTCATATTAATGAAAACAAATAAATTTTATTCTCAAACTATCTATCTTTTTTAAATTCAATGAAAATCATATTCAATTTTATATGCTAAATTGATATGCTAAAAACTCAGTAAATCATAATATTCAAATCAGAAAATCTCATAATTTCATAAATAAAAAAATCTTCTTAATGAATATATTCAATTAAGAGATTCATCTGAAAATAGATTCTATAAAATATCTTCTATATATAGATAGAATCTATATATACATTATTCTGACATATATGACATATATATTGTAGATTTTTTCTATTTTGCTTATGAATTTTATTTGATTATTCTAGAGATTATAATATTCTATAATTGAATAAAAAAATAGTTAGTTTAGTCTAGTATTTAATTAGTAGTTAGTATAGTATTTATAGTTTTTAGTTCAAGTGGCTCAAAACTTTTCTCCATTCATGGGGATTTCTTTTTCATTTAACTGTTTAAATGAAAGTAAAGTAAAAATATTTTTTTGAGGTTTCTAGAATTTATTTTTTTTAACGAAAAAAATAAATCTTTCAGTATGGACAATCCCGAAAGATCTGTTGAAGATGTAAATAAGTTTACTGAAAACCGATTCTGTCATGTGATCATGTGATATTATTCACATGAGAAAATACGAGGTAATTTTAAGTGAAATTATTTCCGGATAAACATTTATCTATATCAGCCAATGACTATTCATGATTCCATATTGAATCAATTGCATACGGTTCCAAATTAAAAGTAAAAGGATGTTATGGTAAAACTTCGTTTGAAACGATGTGGTAGAAAGCAACGTGCGACTTGAAGGACATTATTGGATGTGGATTTTTTACATCCACCATTTTCTATACGAATGAAGATGCTCTTGTCTCGACATAGTTTGTTCTGCTAGGAACCTGATTTCATTTGTCTTGGGTTGCTAAATAAATCGATTAACAGTATAGAAAGGTATAACATATGATGGAGCTCGAGCAAAAATGATTCATTCATTTATCGGGGAAATAATCTAGGGTTAGTGACAATCAATAAGTTAGACCAACTTTGTAAATATTCAATGTAAATATTAAATAGACAATCAAACTAATATATCAAATAGAAAAAGGGAGTTTGTCAAAATTTTAAACTTTTTAGATCAAGAGTGTCTCACAAAGGAATCAATCGTTCGCATGATTTTTATCTTTTTCATAGAAAGAACAAAAGGTATGTTGCTGCCTTTTGAAAAAGGAGTAAGGATCACCGAAGTAATGTCTAAACCTAATGATTTCACAAAGCGCAAAGCAAAGACAACAAATTTCGGAACAAGGAAACACTATTTTAACTTATCTCAACAATTGGATCATAATTAGTAAAAAAAAATAGATCTGAAAGCCGAAAGGATAAAAAAATAGGTTAGAGACAGCTCAATAAATTCGAAAGGATTCCTTGTCGAACTCTTTCAAAACTATCCAACTTGAGTTAGGAGTACAAATGTGAAATTTCGTTCAAAGAAAAAGGCTCAAATTATAATCAAATTTTTTATGGATCTATTTCTCTTTCTATCTATATAAATCCAGAAATCTATATAAAGATAAATTCTAGAAATTCGAATCATTTTTTCTTGAGCCGTATGAGAAGAAAATTTCCTATACGTTTCTAGGGGAGGCATCTTTTCTCTATATCTATCCCAATGCGTTATCTATCGAATCGTTGCAATTGATGTTCGATCCCGAAGAGACGGAAGAGATCTTCAAAAGGTGGGTTTTTATGATCCGATAAAGAATCAAACTTATTCAAATGTTCCTGTTATTTTAGATTTCCTTGAAAAAGGTGCTCAACCCACAGGAACTGTTTATGATATTTTAAAGAAGACAGAATTCTTTCAAGAATTTCGAAATTCTTTTGGATTTGAAAGTAAAAATAAGATTCATGAATAAAAAAATAAAAAGGATAAGGTAACTAGTATCTATCTTTGTGCAATTCTTTATTTAAAGTTTCTTCTTTTCTTGTGTTCTATTCATAACTTATTTTAATATTCTTTTTATTATTTTTTCTTCGTATTTTTGTGAACCCCCCCAACAAGGGGGGCGTAACCTTTCTTCTTGGATTTGTATTGTACCTTTCTTTTTTTGATTATTTAGTAAAATTTATTAAATAAAGCCACTATTTTTTATTTTTTTTATCTATACCCTTTCTTTATTACTTTTTTTTCCGATCAAAGTTTAACAAATTTCAAGAAATTCTCTAGACATTTGTTTTATAAAAAGTCCATTCATATTGACAATGATGTATCAAACAAATATAATTTGATCGTATATACGTATATAAATCGTATATAAATAGATCTTTATTATCCCCATTACATTTCCTCTTGTTCATTTCATTAATTTGAGTAAAATGAATGAGTTTGCTGGATTGTTTTTATTTCGATCATATCTACATTTTATATTGATCTGGGTTGCTAACTCAATGGTAGAGTACTCGGCTTTTAATTGCGACTATATTCTTTTACACATTTGGATGAAGTAATTCGTCTAGACTATTGGTAGAGTTTATAAGACCGCGACTGATCCTGAAAGGTAATGAATGGAAAAAAAAGCATGTCGTAAAAAGAATAACTAAAATTTTTAAAGTTTAGTCAAGTTTTTCGGGTCTAGTGAATAAATGGATAGAGCCTTAAGGCTCCAATTTGAATAAGACAACAAAGCAACGAGCTTCCTTTCTTAATTTGAATGATTACCCGATCAAATTACTAATTCATCGTTAAAAATAGATTAGTGCCTGATGTGGGAAAAGGTTCTCTTTTGAATTGTTAGTGGACCTTTTCTTCTTTTTTTCTTAATCCTAATTATTCTTTATTGTAGATCGGAGACCACAGTATGTAGAAGAAATAGTATAGTGATAAAACAAAATTTTTTTTCCAAAATCAAAAGAGTGATTGGGTTGCGAAAATAAAATATTTTCACCCCTTTTCTTTTTTTTATTATTCCTTGTTTGTTATTTGGTTATATTAACAAAGAATAATAAAACCCAATTTGATAGAAAGGGAAAGGAAAAATATCTGTAGATTAGACTCTCTGTCTCCGGGGTATATATTCTTTATTTGTTCTGACTTTTCTATAATCGTTTACTTTTTCTTTTATTCTATTATTCTTTATTAATAGATAATAGAATTTTAGTTTATTTGTTTATTTTCATTAAAGAGTCTTTTAGTATTTAGTATAAGAGAAATACAACATACGTATACGCCGTTCTGACCATATTGCACTATAGTATCATTTCATAACACAAGAAGTGCTTCCTTTTTTGGGTACAGTAGAAATGTATTTCAATAGCAGAATTACAAGGATATTTAGATTGAAAAAAGATAGATTTTGGCAACAAAACTTCCTCTATCCGCTACTCCTTCAGGAGTATATTTACTCACTTGCTCATTATCATAGCTTCAATAGTTTGATTTTTTATGAACCTGTGGAAATTATTGGTTATGACAATAAATCTAGTTTCGTACTTGTAAAACGTTTAATTACTCGAATGTATCAACAGAAACCTTTGATTTATTCAGGGAATGATTCTAACCAAAAGATAGTTTGGGGTCACAAGAATTCTTTTTCTTCTCATTTTTATTCTCAAATGGTATCAGAAGGTTTTGGAGTTATTTTTGAAATTCCATTCTCATCACGATCGGTATCTTCCTTTGAAGAAAAAAAAAGGATACCAAAATATCAGAATTTACGATCTATTCATTCAATATTTCCCTTTTTAGAGGATAAATTATCACATTTAAATTATGTGTTAGATCTACTAATACCCTATCCCATCCATCTGGAAATCTTGGTTCAAATCCTTCAATGTTGGATTAAAGATGTTCCTTCTTTGCATTTATTGCGATTGTTTATCCACGAATCTCATAATTTTAGTAATCTCATTACTTCAAAGAAATTTCTTTACGTCTTTTCAAAAAGAAAGAAAAGATTCTTTTGGTTCCTACATAATTCTTATGTATATGAATTCGAATATATCTTACTGTTTATTCGTAAACAGT